CAGGTTTCGAAGGAATTGGAATTGCACGAATAGAAATTAAAAAAAGAATCGATTTGATCCAGGTCATAATCCATATTGGGTTTCCAAATTTATTAATAGAGGGCCGAACGCGAGGGATCGAAGAATTACAGATGAATGTACAAAAAGAGTTTCATTCTGTGAACCGAAAACTCAATATTGCTATCACAAGAATTGAAAAACCTTATGGACACCCGAATATTCTTGCAGAATATATGGCTTCACAATTAAGAAATAGAGTTTCGTTTCGAAAGGCAATGAAAAGAGCTATTGAATTAACTGAACAAACAGATACAAAGGGAATTCAAATACAAATTGCAGGGCGTATCGACGGAAAAGAAATTGCACGTGTCGAATGGATCAGAGAAGGTAGGGTTCCTCTACAAACAATTCGTGCTAAAATTGATCATTGTTCCTATACAATTCGAACTATCCATGGAGTATTAGGCCTAAAAATTTGGATATTTGTGAACGAGGAATAATAGACCTTTTTTTTTCTCTTGCCATTCTGTCCAGTGATAGAACAAAAAATGAGAAACTATTTCTGTTTTTTTCCTTTTTCCGTTAAATCAAACAAAAATAAACAATTCTAATTCTATAAGGTTGAATAAAAAATAGATTAATCTTACTTTATTATATAATTGCTATGCTTAGTGTGTGACTCGTTAGTTTTTTCTTTAGAGTTGAAAGCTGGGCTTCAAAAAAAAAGACTGACCCCCACTATGAACTTAATAACTATATAAAATAAAATAATAAAATAAACGAAAAACTAATAACCAACTTATTGCTTCGTATTGTCGAGATCCCAAGAAACAGTCACTATATGACTGAATGACTGAATCAATCATATAGTTGTAACAACTGAAATTTTCATAAAAAACAAATCTAATTATGGATTTTGAAGAAAAAAAAAAATAAAGGGATGCGGATAAATGGAAAGGTGATAGAAAGAGAGAACAAAAATATCAATGATAGATGATTCCAATATGTATGGTCTATGAATCACCTCATAAAAGGCAGTGTGATAAAGCATTAATATTGATATATTAATATATATAATAATACAAATAATAAAGTATAATATAAATAATAATAAATAATAAAGAGCCCTGGGTTAATAGAAACTGAGGAGATTGACTCGGGAACAAATTTTGTTGGGAGCTCCGTTGCAGAGTTCAGGCCTAACCATTAATGGAGAAGCTATAGGAACGACGAAACCTGTGACTATATAAGATTCTACTATTAAAATATAAATAAAATATAAAATAAAAATGAATCCTAATGATTCATCGGGCGGGATGGCGGAACGAACCAAGAACAAATTGATTTACTCTGAGAGGTCATGGATTGATCCTACGAATGAAGCAGGAAAGAGTCAATATCCGCCCGCGAAACCCTTATTTATTTATTGTATTACAATACAATATTGTCTTGACTCGATAAGAGTAAAAAAAAAATAGGGATTCGTTATAAAAAATAAGCATTATCTTTATCTATAAATATACACATTATCTATAAATATACACATTTAGCCATATATGGAGCTTCCTATGTAATAAATGAAATATCAATAAATCCCATTACTTAGTTTAGTGTACTAATTTTGAAATAGATGTGTATCTGTATCGAATCTTTTCATTCGCGAGGAGCTGGATGAGAGGAAACTCTCATGTCCGGTTCTGTAGTAGAGGTGGGATTAAGAAAAAACCATCAACTATAACCCTAAAAGAACTAAATTTCGTAAGCACCATAGAGGAAGAATGAAGGGAATATCTTGTCGGGGCAATAATATTTGTTTCGGCAGATACGCTCTTCAGGCACTTGAACCCGCTTGGATCACAGCTAGACAAATAGAAGCAGGGCGAAGAGCAATGACACGATATGCGCGTCGTGGTGGAAAAATATGGGTACGTATATTTCCAGACAAACCTGTTACAATAAGACCTACGGAAACACGTATGGGTTCTGGGAAAGGATCTCCCGAATATTGGGTATCCGTTGTTAAACCAGGCCGAATACTTTATGAAATGAGTGGAGTATCAGAAACTGTAGCCAGAGCAGCTATTGAGATAGCTGCGTGCAAAATGCCTATACGAACTCAATTTCTTATTTCAGGATAGGGATATAGAACTAAAGATAAACAAAAAAAAGGGGTATTGAGGATGAAAAAACAACCGCGGGTTTATTTATTTCTAGACAAACACTATTTCTTTTTTTCCTCATTCTTTGCATTGAAAAAACAGATTCAAATAAAAATGATATGATTCAACCTCAGACCCTTTTGAATGTAGCAGATAACAGCGGAGCTCGAGAATTGATGTGTATTCGAATCATAGGAGCTGGTAATCATCGATATGCTCATATTGGTGACGTTATTGTTGCTGTAATCAAAGAAGCAGTGCCCAATATGCCTCTAGAAAGATCAGAAGTAATTAGAGCTGTAATTGTACGTACATGTAAAGAACTCAAACGTGACAACGGTATGATAATACGATATGATGACAATGCTGCGGTTGTCATTGATCAAGAAGGAAATCCAAAAGGAACTCGAGTTTTTGGCGCGATTGCTCGGGAATTGAGACAGTTGAATTTTACTAAAATAGTTTCATTAGCTCCTGAAGTATTATAAATACTAGTAGATGAAACTATGATATAGTTATAGTAGGATATCTGAAATGGATTAAATTAGTAGATTGTGTTTCACGCATATACTTTGTAATAATTAATATTAATAATTGAAATTGAATAATTCAAAATAAAAAACATGTTGATTATATCAAAATTAAGAAGCACCAATAATTAGAATTCGTCATGGGCAGAGACGCTATTGCTGATATAATAACTTCTATAAGAAATGCTGACATGAGTAAAAATGGAACGGTTCGAATAGCATCCACTAATATCACCGAAAACATTGTTAAAATACTCCTACGAGAAGGTTTTATTGAAAACGTTCGGAAACATCAGGAAAGTAACAAAGATTTCTTGGTTTCAACCTTGCGCCATAGAAGGACTAGGAAAGGAATATATAGAACTATTTTAAAACGTATCAGTCGACCTGGTCTACGAATCTATTCCAACTATCAAAAAATTCCTAAGATTTTAGGTGGAATGGGAATTGTAATTCTTTCCACTTCTCGAGGCATAATGACAGATCGAGAAGCTAGACTAGAAAAAATTGGAGGAGAAATTTTGTGCTATATATGGTGATCTTCCTCCGGTATCCTAATTTGATCTCTAACTTCCTATTTGTGAAATAGAGAGGAAAAATGAGTTATATAACTCTTCCTCCATTAGTTGATGATATTTCAAGGGGTTACCTGGATGAAAGAACAAAAATGGATTCATGAAGGTTTAATTACTGAATCACGTCCCAACGGTATGTTCCGGGTCCATTTAGATAATGAAGATCTAATTCTAGGTTATATTTCAGGGAGGATCCGACGCAGTTTGATACGGATACTGCTGGGAGATAGAATAAAAATCGAAATAAGTCGGTATGATTCAACTAGAGGACGTATAATTTATAGACTCCGCAACAAAGATTCGAGCGATTAGATGATTTTTGAAAACATTCCCTTGGTGAGAGATACAACTCGAAGCTAAAAAATAAAATACAAGAGACTTATTTTCTTCCAAGGAATAGATTCCAAATTAAGGTAAGGGGTAAGAAATATGAAAATAAGAGCTTCCGTTCGTAAAATTTGTGAAAAATGTCGACTGATCCGTAGGCGCGGACGAATTATAGTGATTTGTTCCAATCCGAGACATAAACAGAGACAAGGATAATCTTTCTTTTATAAAATTTATCAAAGAAGGGCCATGTAAAAATAAAGGATCTGTTTTAACATGAAATGGATATTTCCGTATCTTTCTGTATATTTCTGATTCATATTTATGAGATGAAAAAATATGGCAAAACCTATACCAAAAATGGGTTCGCGTAGGAATGGACGTATTGGTTCACGTAAGAATGGACGTAGAATACCAAAAGGGGTTATTCATGTTCAAGCGAGTTTCAACAATACTATTGTAACTGTTACAGATGTACGAGGTCGGGTGGTTTCTTGGGCCTCCGCCGGTACTTCTGGATTCAAAGGCACAAGAAGAAAGACACCCTATGCTGCTCAAGCCGCCGCCTCAAATGCTATTCGTACTGTAGTTGCTCAGGGTATGCAACGAGCAGAAGTTATGATAAAGGGTCCTGGTCTCGGAAGAGACGCAGCATTAAGGGCCATTCGTAGAAGTGGTATACTATTAAGTTTCATACGTGATGTAACACCTATGCCACATAATGGATGTCGACCTCCTAAAAAAAGACGTGTGTAAAAATAAGAATTAAACGGATTGCAAGAGAAAAAAATGATTCAATGATCTGATCAAATAATAATATTTAGTATGGTTCGAGAGGAAATAGCAGGATCCACTCGAACACTACAGTGGAAATGTGTTGAATCAAGAGTAGACAGTAAGCGTCTTTATTATGGTCGTTTCATTCTGTCCCCGCTCATGAAAGGTCAAGCCGATACCATAGGTATTGCCATGCGAAGGGCTCTACTTGGAGAAATAGAAGGAACATGTATCACACGTGCAAAATCTGAGAGGGTGCCGCATGAATATTCTACGATAGTAGGTATTGAGGAATCGGTACATGAAATTTTAATAAATTTGAAAGAAATTGTATTGAGAAGTAATCTGTATGGAGTTAGAGACGCATCCATTTGCGTCAGGGGTCCTAGATACGTAACCGCTCAAGATATCATCTCACCACCTTCCGTGGAAATAGTTGACACAACACAGCATATAGCTAACCTGACGGAACCAATTGATTTGCATATTGGATTACAAATCAAGAGAGATCGCGGATACCGTATGAACCCCACAAATAACTCTCAAGACGGAAGTTATCCTATAGATGCTGTATCCATGCCTGTTCGAAATGCAAATCATAGTATTCATTCTTATGGGAATGGAAATGAAAA